TTAAAAATAAGCTAAATATAAGCTTTTGGGTTCATACCCCAAATATAAAGAAATCCTTTTTTTTAAATAATAAAGTGCCTGATTAAAGGATTATTCTGATAGGATAAATTAAGTAGTTTTCTACCTTTATTATATTTTATAGAATTAAACTATATCTAATAGTATCAAAAACTATAGTGCATCTTACACTAAAATATAATTATTAATTAATAAGAATTTATAATTCTCTATATATTATTTTATATTATTTTATATTTTTTATTATAACTCAAATAAAATATTTTTTTTATTTATTTTAATTTTTAGAACATTTATTTCAATTTCATCTAATTCATGATTTGGATGTTGAATTGGATTAGAAATTAATTTATTAAGATTTATCCCATTAATTTCTAACTCTAATAATTTATTAATATCAGAAGCATCATTAAAATATTTTTTAACTCAATCTATTGCATCAATTAATCTTTTATTTTCTATTTTAATAAAAATAATTTTATTAAAAAATTTTGATTTAAACAATTTTTTATCAATTATAATTAATTCATCTCTATTAATAAAAATAGGTTCAGTTCCATTCCATTTTTGATTCCCCAATATTGTAGAAGGATTATCATGATTTAATAATTTTATTTTAATAAGATGACAAAAAATTACCCCCATAATTTTAATGTCATATTATATAAATAATAATTTTTTATTAATCATAATAATAATTAATGTAATAATTGGAGCTATTGGAGGATTAAATCAAACATCCCTACGAAAATTAATAGCATATTCCTCTATTAATAACTTAGGATGAATAATTTTTGCTATTATAATTAGTGAAAATTTATGAATTTTTTATTTTACAATTTATTCATTTTTAATTGGAATTATAATTTTTATATTCTATAATTTAAACATATTTTTTATTAATCAACTTTTTATTAACAATATAAATTCAATAATTAAAATTAATTTATTCATTAATTTTTTATCTTTAGGAGGATTACCTCCTTTTATTGGATTTTTACCAAAATGAATTATTATTAATTTTTTAATTAATAATAAAATATTTTTATTAAGATTTATTTTTATTATAATAAGTTTAATTATATTATTTTTTTATATTCGAATTATTTATTCTTCCTTAATATTTAATTATATTAAAATAAAATGATTTAAAACTTATTTTAAAAATAAATTTTTATTATTCATTAATTTAATATCTTTCATCTCAATTTCAAGAATTATCTTAAGAACCTTTTTATTTCTTTAAGGTTTTAAGTTAATTTAAACTAATAATCTTCAAAATTATTTATAAAGAGATTTCTTCTTTAAGCCTTAAAAATTTTATAATTATCCCTTAAAATTTGCAATTTTAAATCATTATTGACTATAAGACTTTAATAAAAGAGAAATCCTCCCGTAAATAAATTTACAATTTATCGCTTAATTTAACCCTCAGCCATTTTATTTATCCCCCTAACCCCAATAAATAAATAGCGAAAATGATTATACTCAACAAATCATAAAGACATTGGAACATTATATTTTATTTTTGGAATTTGAGCAGGAATAGTAGGAACTTCTTTAAGATTATTAATTCGAGCTGAATTAGGTACCCCTGGATCATTAATCGGAGATGATCAAATTTATAATACTATTGTTACAGCTCATGCTTTTATTATAATTTTCTTTATAGTTATACCAATTATAATTGGAGGATTTGGTAATTGATTAGTACCTTTAATATTAGGAGCTCCTGATATAGCATTTCCCCGAATAAATAATATAAGATTTTGATTATTACCTCCCTCTCTTACCTTATTAATTTCAAGAAGAATTGTAGAGAATGGAGCTGGAACAGGGTGAACTGTATATCCTCCTTTATCTTCTAATATCGCTCATAGAGGTAGTTCAGTTGACTTAGCTATTTTTTCCCTTCATTTAGCTGGAATTTCATCTATTTTAGGGGCAATTAATTTTATTACAACAATTATTAATATACGATTAAATAATATATCATTTGATCAAATACCTTTATTTGTTTGAGCAGTAGGAATTACAGCATTTTTACTACTATTATCATTACCAGTTCTTGCTGGAGCAATTACTATATTATTAACTGATCGAAATTTAAATACATCATTTTTTGATCCTGCTGGAGGGGGAGATCCTATCTTATATCAACATTTATTTTGATTTTTTGGGCATCCTGAAGTTTATATTCTAATTTTACCTGGATTTGGAATAATTTCTCATATTATTTCACAAGAAAGAGGTAAAAAAGAAACTTTTGGTTGTTTAGGAATAATTTATGCAATATTAGCAATTGGATTATTGGGATTTATTGTATGAGCTCATCATATATTTACAGTAGGAATAGATATTGATACTCGAGCATATTTTACTTCTGCAACTATAATTATTGCAGTACCAACAGGAATTAAAATTTTTAGATGATTAGCAACTCTTCACGGAACACAAATAAATTACAGCCCCTCTATACTTTGAAGATTAGGATTTGTATTTTTATTTACTGTTGGGGGATTAACAGGAGTAATTTTAGCCAACTCTTCAATCGATATTACTCTTCATGATACATATTATGTAGTAGCTCACTTCCATTATGTTTTATCAATAGGAGCTGTATTTGCTATTATAGGAGGATTTATTCATTGATATCCATTATTTACAGGATTATCTATAAATCCCTTTATATTAAAAATTCAATTTTTAATTATATTTATTGGAGTAAATTTAACATTCTTTCCTCAACACTTCTTAGGGTTAGCAGGAATACCTCGACGATATTCTGATTACCCTGACTCTTACCTTTCATGAAATATTATATCTTCAATAGGATCTTACATATCTTTATTAGGAGTAATATTAATATTAATTATTATTTGAGAATCAATAATCAATCAACGAATTAGAATCTTTTCCTTAAACATAAGATCCTCTATTGAGTGATACCAAAAATTACCCCCAGCTGAACATTCATATAATGAACTCCCTATTTTAAGTTATTTCTAATATGGCAGATTATATGTAATGGATTTAAACCCCATATATAAAGGTTTATCCTTTTTTTAGAAATAGCAACATGATCAAATTTTAACTTACAAAATGGAGCCTCCCCTCTAATAGAACAAATTATCTTTTTTCATGATCATACACTAATTATTCTTATTATAATTACTATTTTAGTTAGATACTTAATAATTAATTTATTTTTTAATAAATATATTAATCGATTTTTATTAGAAGGCCAAATAATTGAATTAATTTGAACTATTTTACCAACTATTACTTTAATTTTTATTGCTCTACCTTCTCTTCGACTTTTATATTTATTAGATGAACTTAACAATCCTCTTGTTACATTAAAATCAATTGGACATCAATGATATTGAAGATACGAATATTCAGATTTTTTTAACGTAGAATTTGACTCTTATATAATTCCATCTAATGAACTACCCATTAATGGATTTCGATTATTAGATGTAGATAATCGAATTGTATTACCATTAAATAATCAAATCCGAATTATAGTAACTGCTACTGATGTAATTCACTCATGAACAATTCCAGCTTTAGGAATTAAAGTAGATGCTAACCCTGGTCGTCTTAATCAAACTAATTTCTTCCTTAATCGACCAGGGTTATTTTTTGGACAATGTTCTGAAATTTGCGGAGCAAACCACAGCTTTATACCTATTGTAATTGAAAGAGTCCCAATTAATAATTTTATCAATTGAATTAATAATTATTCATAGTCATTAGATGACTGAAAGCAAGTATTGGTCTCTTAAATCATTTAATAGTAAATTAGCAATTACTTCTAATGACAAAGAATTAGTTAAATATTATAACATAAAAATGTCAAATTTAAATTATTACTTAGTAATATTCTTTTATTCCTCAAATAATACCTATTAATTGATTTATATCTTTTTTTTTATTTATTTTAATTTTTATTATATTTAATATAATAAATTATTATATTTTTTATTATAATAATAAAATTAATAAAATTAACAAAATTAATAATAAATATAATCTTAATTGAAAATGATAACAAATTTATTTTCTATTTTTGATCCATCTACTAATATTTTTAATATATCTATTAACTGAATTAGAACAATTATTGGAATTATATTTATCCCCTATATATTTTGAATAATTCCTAACCGATTTTTATTATTATGAAACTTTATTTTAATTAATCTCCATAAAGAATTTAAAACCTTATTAAAAAATAATTATTTAAATGGATCAACAATAATTTTTGTTTCTATATTTTCATTCGTACTTTTTAATAATTTTTTAGGATTATTTCCCTATATTTTTACTAGAACTAGTCATCTAACACTATCACTATCTATATCTTTACCACTATGATTCAGTTTTATAATTTACGGATGAATTAATAACTCTCAACATATATTTATTCATATAATTCCTCAAGGAACTCCTAATATTTTAATACCATTCATAGTAATAATTGAAACAATTAGAAATATTATCCGACCAGGAACATTAGCAGTTCGATTAACAGCTAATATAATTGCAGGTCATTTATTAATAACTTTACTTAGATCTACAGGTATTAATATACCTAATTATTTAATTATTTTTTTAATAATAATTCAAATTCTTTTATTAATTTTAGAATCAGCAGTTGCGGTTATTCAATCTTATGTTATTGCTATTTTAAGAACCTTATATTCTAGAGAAGTAAATTAATTTTTTTACTTATAAATGACAAATAATTCTAATCACCCATTCCACTTGGTAGATTATAGACCATGACCTTTAACAGGAGCTGTTGGAGTAATAACTTTAGTGACAGGAATAATCAAATGATTCCATAATTTTAATTTAAATTTATTAATTTTAGGTTACATAATTATTATTTTAACAATAATTCAATGATGACGAGATATTTGTCGAGAAGGAACATTTCAAGGTAAGCATACAATATTAGTTACTAAAGGATTACGGTGAGGAATAATCCTATTTATTGTATCAGAAATTTTTTTTTTTATTTCATTTTTTTGAGCATTTTTCCATAAAAGTTTATCCCCTAATATTGAAATTGGAGCAATTTGACCACCCTTAAATATTACACCATTTAATCCCTTTCAAATTCCTCTTCTTAATACTATTATCTTAATTAGCTCAGGTGTAACTATTACTTGATCTCACCATGCTATAATAGAAAATAACTACTCTCAAACTAATCAAAGATTATTTATTACTGTATGCTTAGGAATTTATTTTACTATTTTACAAGCTTATGAATATATTGAAGCACCATTTACTATCGCAGATAGAATTTATGGATCTACTTTTTTTATAGCAACAGGATTTCATGGATTACATGTAATAATTGGAACTATTTTCTTAATGATTTGTTTTATTCGAAGATTAAATAATCATTTCTCAAGAAATCACCACTTTGGGTTTGAAGCAGCAGCTTGATATTGACACTTTGTAGATGTTGTATGATTATTCCTTTATATTTCTATTTACTGATGAGGAAATTAACTATTTATATAATATAATTAGTATATTTGACTTCCAATCAAAAAGTTTAAAATAATTTAATATAAATAATTACATTAATATTATCTATTATATTATTAATTATATTAATCTCAAATATTATAATAATAATTTCAATAATTTTATCAAAAAAATCATTTAGAGATCGAGAAAAATGCTCTCCATTTGAATGTGGATTTGACCCAAAATCTTCAGCTCGAATCCCATTTTCTTTACACTTCTTTTTAATTACAGTAATTTTTCTAATTTTTGATGTAGAAATTGCTTTAATTTTCCCTATTATTCCCTTATTTAAAATAACAAACTTTATTATTTGAACCAAAATTAGAATATTTTTCTTAATTATTCTTTTAATGGGATTATATCATGAATGAAATCAAAATATATTAAATTGAACTAATTAGGATTATAATTTATAATAAAATACTTGATTTGCAATCAAAAAATATTGATTTAATCAATTTATCTTATTTTAAACTAAATAAGAAGCAATCCAACTGCATTTAATTTCGACTTAAAAGAAAGAGTTTTTACTCCTTATTTATAATATTAATTGAAACCAAAATATAGAGGTATATCACTGTTAATGATAAAATTGAATTTTATTCCAATTAAAATATTTTAACTTATTATAATTAATAAGAAATATAAAGATTAAAATCAAGCTGCTAACTTAATTTTTAGTGGTTAAATTCCATTAATATTTCTATTTATATAGTTTAAAATAATAAAACTTTACATTTTCACTGTAAAAATAAAATCTTTTTTTTATAAATATTTTATCTTATTTAAAAATTAAACAATCTCCTTAATATCTTCAATATTATACTCTATTTTATAAGCTATTTAAATTTTATTATAAAATTAATAATATCAATAAAAAAATTATTATTCATAAAATAAATCTAAATAAATAAATTTTAAAATTATTTATTTGTAAAATATTATAAAAAATAGAATAATTTTTTATAATATTAATTATTCCTTGTCCTCTATATATTTCTCTTCAACCAAAATCAATATTTTTTAATAAAATTTGACTAAAATTTAAAAAATTATATCTAACCCCATATGTAGATAATCCAGGTATAAATCATATCAAACATAAAAAATTTCTTAAATTATAAAAATATAAAAACTTATTTAAAGAATAAATTTCTATATTTCTAATTAAATACCCTAATACACCTCCTAATAATCTAATATAAATTACTATTATTTTCATATTAAAAGGTAAATAAATCATATAAGGATAAGAAAAAATTATTCATCTTAAAAATCTCCCACTAATTACTCTCATAAATAATAAAACAAATATTCTTTTTAATATAATATAATCCTCATCATATAAATTAAAAACACAAATTAAATTAAAATCATTTACTATTAAATAAAAAATTAAACGTAAAGTATAAAAAACAGTTAACCCTGTTGAAATATAATATAAAAAAAAAATTAATAAATTTAAATTTCTAAATCTAACTATTTCTAAAACTATATCCTTAGAATAAAATCCAGCTAAAAAAGGAATCCCACATAAAGCTATATTAGAAATATTTAAACATAAAGAAGTTATAGGAATATAATAACTAATACCTCCTATAAACCGAATATCTTGTGTATCACTTATTATATGAATAATAACTCCAGCACATATAAATAATAAAGCTTTAAATACTGCATGAGTTAATAAATGAAAAAAAGCTAAATCAGAAAATCCTATACTTAAAATTCTTATTATTAAACCTAATTGACTTAAAGTCGATAAAGCAATAATTTTTTTCAAATCAAACTCATAATTAGCTGAAATTCCAGCTATAAATATAGTTAAACCAGATAATAATAATAAAACTTTTAAAAAAAAAATATCTACTAATAATAAATTAAATCGAATTAATAAATAAACACCAGCAGTTACTAAAGTAGATGAATGAACTAAAGCTGAAACAGGGGTAGGAGCAGCCATTGCTGCTGGCAATCAAGAACTAAACGGAATTTGAGCTCTTTTAGTTATTGCTGCTATAATAATTATAGTTCCAATTATTATTATCTCAAAATCATTTCTTATAAAATTTAAATAAAAAATATAATTTCATCTTCCATAGTTTATTATTCAAGCAATAACTATTAAAATAAAAACATCTCCAATTCGATTTGATAAAGCAGTTAATATACCTGCATTATAAGACTTTAAATTTTGATAATAAATTACTAAACAATAAGAAACTAACCCTAAACCATCTCATCCTAATAAAATTCTAATAATATTAGGACTAATAATTAATAAAATTATAGAAAATACAAATAATAACACCAAAATAATAAATCGACTTAAATTTATTTCTGATCTTATATATCTTTTTCTATAATAAATAACAACAGAAGAAATTAATAAAACATATATCATAAATAAAAAGGATATTCAATCAAATAAAATTGATATTGTAATACTTATAGAATTAAAAGAAATAATTTCCCACTCTAAAAAAACAACTAAATTACTCATTAAAAAATAAACTATAAAAATAAAATTTAAACTTATTAATAAAAATAAAAAAAAAAAGGAAATAAAACAAATTGAATAATTAACCTTATTAATAATTTAAAATGAACTTTCATATTTTTGATCCCACAAATCAATATTTTAATTAAATTATTTAAATAAAATCAAATTATCCCATAATCTACCTTTAAAATTATAAAATTTAAAGGTAATCAATGTAATAATAATAATAAATATTCTCGAGAAACTCCAGAATAAAAACTATATAAACCTATATAATACCCCCCATGTTGAGTATAAGAATATAAATAAAATCTATATCCAGCACTAAAAAAAGAAATTAATATTAATATAATTATAGAAACCCAAGATCATCTTATCAATCTATTAATTAAACTAATTTCACCTAATAAATTTAAAGAAGGAGGAGCAGCTATATTAGAAGATATTAATAAAAATCACCATAATCTCATCGAAGGTATAAAATTTATTATTCCCTTATTAATAAAAATTCTTCGTCTATTTAATCGCTCATAATTAATATTAGCTAAACAAAATATACCTGAAGAACATAATCCATGACCAATTATTAAAATATAAGATCCTATAAACCCTCAATAATTTATTACCATAATTCCTCCAATAACTAAACTCATATGAGCAACAGATGAATAAGCAATTAAAGATTTAACATCAACTTGAGAAAAACATTTTAATGAAATATAAAATCCTCCTACTAATCTAATTACAATTCAAAAATAATTTAACTTCATATTAATTATTTGTAAAAAAATTAAAACACGTAATATACCATAACCCCCTAATTTTAATATAACCCCAGCCAAAATTATTGAACCCGAAACAGGAGCCTCTACATGAGCTTTAGGTAATCATAAATGAACAAAATATATTGGTATTTTTACTAAAAAAGCAAGAACTATACAAATATATAACAAATAAAAATTTATATTATAAAATTTTAATATATAAATATATATAGTATCAATACTCAAATAAATATAAAAAACCCCCAATAACAAAGGTAATGAAGCAAATAAAGTATAAAATAATAAATATATACCTGCTTGAATTCGCTCAGGTTGATACCCCCAACCAATAATTAATATTAAAGTAGGAATTAATCTACCCTCAAAAAATAAATAAAATATAAATAAATTTATAGATCTAAAAGTTATATACAATATAATTAATAAAAATATAATATTAAATAAAAAAAAATTAAAATAAAAATTTATTTTTAATAAATTTTCTCTAGCCATAATTATTAAACTACAAATTCACAAACTCAATAAAATTAAACCAAAAGAAATTATATCACAAGAATATATATATCCAACATTAGAAAAATATATAAATCTAACATTTAAATTTATTACTATAATTATTATAAAAAATAATAATATTTGAACCAATCAAAATATTTTTTTTTTAAAACATAAAGGAATTATAAAAATTATTATAAATAAAAATTTTATCATATAATTAATTAAATTTAACATATTAACTATATTATAATAAACTAAATCTTTGAAAATAATCATTACCATGAGTGCGAATTATTAATACTAAAATAGAAAGACCTAATGAACCTTCACAAACAGAAAATACCAAAAAAACTATCAATAAATATATATCATTCTCAATAAAATTTAATATAATTAATAAAAAAAAAAAAATTCTTAAAACAATAAATTCTAATCTTAATAATACAATTAATAAATGCTTATGTTTAGATACAAAAATTAAATTACCTACAATATATATCAATATAAAAATCAATCACATATTTAAAATAATTTTCATTAATGTTTTTATAGTTTAAAAAAAACATTGATCTTGTAAATCAAAATTATGAATTTTTCCTTAAAAACTTCAAAAAAAAAGAAATTCTTTATCAATAATCTCCAAAATTATTATTTTAATTAAACTATTCTTTGTATTTGAAATAACAAAAATCATAATCTCAACATTAATAATAATAATATCTATAATTATAATTTTTTTAAATCATCCCTTATCTATAGGATTAACTATTTTAATCCAAACACTTTTAACCTGTATTATTACAGGAATATTAATTAAAACATATTGATTCTCTTATATTTTATTTCTAACTTTTATAGGAGGATTATTGGTATTATTTATTTATGTAACTAGAATCGCATCAAATGAACTTTTTTCAACTAACTTAAAAATAAAAACTTTATTATTAATTATATTTTATTTAATATTAATTATCTCTTTTTTATTTATAAATAATTTAAATTGAATAAATTTATCAAATAACTCAGAAATAGAAAATATAAAAGAAATAAGATTATTTTTAAATAATGAAAATAAATTTAATTTAAATAAACTTTACAACCAACAAACTTACTTAATAACAATACTTATAATTATTTATTTATTTATTACCTTAATTGCAGTAGTAAAAATCACTAATATCTTCTTTGGTCCTTTACGAACTTCTATATAAAATTAATGATAAATAAATTTAAATCATTACGAAAAACTCACCCAATTATTAAAATTATTAATGGGTCATTAATTGACCTACCTACTCCTAGTAATATCTCCACTTGATGAAACTTTGGATCTCTATTAGCTCTTTGCCTAATTATTCAAATCTTAACAGGATTATTTTTAACTATATATTATACAGCCAATATTGAATTAGCATTTTATAGAGTAAATTATATTTGTCGAAATGTAAATTATGGTTGATTAATTCGAACTTTACATGCTAATGGTGCTTCTTTTTTCTTTATTTGCATCTACCTCCATATTGGACGAGGTATTTATTATGAATCATTCAACTTAAAATATACATGAATAATTGGAATTATTATTCTATTTTTATTAATAGCAACAGCTTTTATAGGGTATGTATTACCATGGGGTCAAATATCATTTTGAGGAGCTACAGTAATTACTAATTTATTATCTGCAATTCCTTATTTAGGAACTATATTAGTAAATTGAATTTGAGGGGGATTTGCAGTAGATAATGCAACCCTAACACGATTTTATACATTTCATTTTTTATTACCCTTTATTCTATTAATAATAACAATAATCCATCTACTCTTTTTACATCAAACAGGATCTAATAACCCATTAGGAATTAATAGAAATTTAGATAAAATCCCATTCCACCCATTCTTTACATATAAAGATATCTTAGGATTTATAATTTTACTATTTTTTCTAATTATACTTACTTTAATCAATCCATATTTATTAGGAGATCCTGATAATTTTATTCCTGCTAACCCTCTTGCTACACCAGTACATATCCAACCTGAATGATATTTTTTATTTGCATATGCAATCTTACGATCCATCCCCAATAAACTTGGAGGAGTTATTGCATTAGTAATATCTATTTTAATTTTAATTATCCTCCCATTAACTTTTAATAAAAAAATACAAGGAATTCAATTTTACCCTATCAATCAAATTATATTTTGAATAATAATTATTATTATTATTCTTTTAACTTGAATTGGAGCACGACCTGTTGAAGCTCCTTACATTATTACTAGACAAATATTAACAATATTATACTTCTCCTACTTTATTTTAAATCCTTTTATTAGATTTTATTGAGATAAAATAATCTTCAATTAATTTAATTAATGAGCTTGTAAAAAGCATTTGTTTTGAAAACATAAGAAAGAATAAAAATTCTATTAATTTTATACTAAAAAAATTATCAATAAAAAAACCTTCAACCCAATAAATAATATTAAATAATTTAAAGAAATAGGTAAATATCTTTTTCAAGCTAAATATATTAGTTTATCATAACGATAACGAGGTAACGTACCACGAACTCAAATAAATAAAAAAGAAATTATTACTATCTTCAAATAAAAAATAAAAGTTATATTATAACCCCCTAAATATAAAATAACAAATAAAAAACTCATAAATAAAATTCTTGAATATTCAGATAAAAAAATTAATGCAAACCCCCCTCTTCTATACTCAACATTAAAACCAGAAACTAATTCTCTTTCCCCCTCAGCAAAATCAAAAGGGGTACGATTAGTCTCAGCTAAACTAGAAGATATTCAACATAAAGATAAAGGATATATAAAAACTAACATTCAAATATAATATTGATAATTAAAAAATATAGATAAATTAAATCTTATAATTATCACAACTCTAGATATTAAAATTAAAGCTAATCTCACTTCATAAGAAATTGTCTGAGCAACAGCTCGTAAACCCCCTAATAAAGAATAATTAGAATTAGAAGATCACCCTGCAACTATTACAGTATAAACTCCTATTCTAGTACAAGACAAAAAAAATAATAAACCTAAATTAAAATTAATTAAATTAAAAAAATAAGGAATTAATATTCAAATAATCAAAGATAAAATAAATCTAACAATAGGAGAAAAATAATAAGAAAAATAATTAGAAGAACTAGGATAAGTTTGCTCCTTAGTAAACAATTTAATAGCATCAGAAAATGGTTGTAAAATACCAATAAATCCTACCTTATTAGGACCTTTACGAATTTGAATATAACCTAACAACTTACGCTCTAATAAAGTTATATAAGCAACTCCAATTAAAACCCCTAAAATTAAAATAATTAAACCAACAAAAATTAAATATAAATCAATTTTAAACATATACTACCTATATAAAATTTTATATATTTATGAATTCTAAAATCACTACATTTTCTCTGCCAAAATAGTTAAAATATTTCAATTAAATATAAAAAAATAAATAAATATTATCTCATTTATTTTAAATTTATTTTATAATTTTTATTTTTATAAAAAAAATTATTAATATTCAAACTATTAAATTTAATTTTAATATTCGATCCTTTCGTACTAAAATATTACCCTTATTAAAAGATAGAAACCAACCTGGCTTACACCGGTTTGAACTCAGATCATGTAAGATTTTAATGATCGAACAGATCAAAACACTTAAACTTTTACATTTAAATTTCATCTTAATCCAACATCGAGGTCGCAAACTCTTCTTCTTATATGAACTAAAAAAAAAAATTACGCTGTTATCCCTAAGGTAATTTTTTCTTTTAATCAATAAAAATGGATCTTTAATTCACTTATTAATGTTAATAATAAAAAAAAGTTAATTTAATTTCTCAATCACCCCAATCAAATAAATATATAAAATTTTAAATAAATTAATTTTATAAATATTCTTAATTAATTAATAATTATAAAACTCTATAGGGTCTTCTCGTCTTTTTAATGTATTTTAACTTTTTAATTAAAAAATTAAATTATATTAAATAAATCTAAGACAGATTATATCTCATCCAATCATTCATACAAGTCACCAATTAAAAGACTAATGATTATGCTACCTTTGTACAGTCAAAATACTGCAGCCCTTTAATTAATATCAGTGGGCAGATCAAACTTTAAATTAAAATCAAAAAGACATGTTTTTGATAAACAAGTGGACATAAAATTTTGCCGAATTCCTTAAAATTATTAATAACAAATTAACAAATTATTAAATTAATTTCATATACTAATTTTATCATTATATCAAACTTTAATTTAATTTTAAATTTATTTTTTATAAAAAATTAAATTTAAAATAAATTTTAAAATAAATTATAAAATTATTTATAATAAAATAAAATTTATTTACAATATAAATAATAAAAATTTTAACTTTAAATTTAAAATTATAAAAATTTAATTTAAAGCTTATCCCTTAAAATATAAAATTAATTTAACAATAAATTATATAAATAAATTAATTATTAAATTAATTTAAAATTAAATTTTTTTCTAAAAAAACTAGATATATTTAAAAACGATTAACATTTCATTTCAAATTAATTATTTAAAATAATTATACAACATTAACTTTATTAATTAATTATCTCTTTTAAATTCGAAAAAAATTAAAATAAATATTTTTATTAATAAACTCTGATACACAAGATACATTAAATTAAAATTACTTTTTTATAAATTTATTTTCAAATATTTTCAAAATTCTTTTACAATACTAATTAACTATAAAATTTCCAATTTGTTCAAATCACCCCACTAAAACTAATTAAAATAAAATTTTTTTTATTAATAACCCCCATTATTAATTTTTCCCCTTCAAATTAATTAAAATATTTAATATCTTTTCAATGTAAATGAAAAACTTTTTCAAGCTCTAATTTGAACATTCTAGAAACACTTTCCAGTACCTCTACTTTGTTACGACTTATTTCAATTTATTTATGAAAGTGACGGGCAATATGTACATATTTTAATTTTTAATCATTTTAAAAAATTAAATAAAATTACTTTTAAATCCACCTTCAATAAACTATTACAAACTTATATCCATTTAAATAAACTTATTGTAATCCATTATATTCTTAATTATAAACTACATCTTGATCTGATTTAATTTTAAATTTAAATTTTTAAATATTATTAAATTATTTTAAAATATTTTTTTAACAACGATATATAAATTATTAAATTAAGTAAATTTATTCGTGGAATATCAATCATTAAACAGATTCCTCTAAATGAACTAAAATACCGCCAATTTATTTAAGTTTCAATAAAATTTAATTACTATTTTAGTATTTTAATTTTAAATTTTTTATAATAGGGTATCTAATCCTAGTTTTTTTAAAAATTTATTAATAATCATAAATAAAAAATTAATTTTTATTAAATTAAAATTTCACCTAATAATTTAAATTTTAAATTAAATTAATTTTATATAAATTAATTACTAAAAAAATTTATTTTAAATTTTGTTTAACCGCAACTGCTGGCACAAAATTAGTTTTTAATTTTTATATTACTAAATCTTAATTTCTTAAATTTTTAATATTAATTACTACTTTATTATTTTAATTATTATTAAAATAAATAATACTTACTAAAATTTATATGTAAAATAAATTTAAAATAAATTATATAAACCATAATAATTTTATTTAATTATACATTTTTTAATATAGATTTTTTTTTTTTTTATATTAAAATATTTATTAGACATTATTAAATTTTTAATAATTTCTCTTTTTTTTTTTTCATAATATTCATATTAAATACAAATTGGCTATATAAAATTTGACAATTTGATAAATTACAAAATAATAATATAATTAATATTAATTTTTTCAGTTATTTATTATATTAATATATATATATATACAATAAATAATTTAATATATTAATTAATATTTTAATAATAATAATTAATTTAAATTATTATTTGAACCATTTGCAATTTTTTTACTAATAATTAATTAA